CCAAAATTGTCATTTTAAATTGACCTTTGGATACAAATTACGAGAATGTATAATTGTCTTCAAAGTTGTCATTGAAGGTAAGAGATTTATTCCTTTTTAGAAATAAAGTTTATGATCTGAATAGTAATCAAATCGGGAGACCCCTTAACTATTAAAGGGTTATAATAGAACGAATCACACTTTTACCACTAAACTATACCCGCTACAGTTCGATTATTGTATCAAATTATCACTTTTGTCGAATACCGAAATGTAATCAACAGAATCATGAAATTGATAGTATTGGCTTTTCTGTAGTAGGATTAAAAAAGTGAGATTCCGATAAAGTTATGTTGTTCTCTAGAATTTTATTTCTAATCTAAATAATTCTTAATCTTAATTTGACTTTTTTTATTACATATTTTTTAATATAATTAAATAATCTTTTTATTTAAATATTTTCGAGGGGGAGAGATGGCTGAGTGGACGAAAGTGTCGGATTGCTAATCCGTTGTACGAGTTATTCGTACCGAGGGTTCGAATCCCTCTCTTTCCGTGTTCCATTGATTATTAAATTTTAATATTCTATGATGTTTAATTTATTTTTCTTTCGAATTTTTTTGGTAATTAGAATTCGCTTTTTTATAAAATTAAAAAATCTATAATTCGAAAAAAAAGAGATGAACAAGTACAGTAAAAAAACCGTTATTTTTAATCTTCGCGTCCAGGATTACGCCCTGGATCATTAGATAGGAATCCGAAAATAAAGAGAGAAACAAAGAATATCACTACTGTGTAAACAAAGAGTTTGAGAGTAAGCATTACAAATCTCCAATTTTGTTTTTTAAGAGAATAGATTCTCTATTGTTATCCTGCATATCCTATATTTTTTTATTTGATTTGACGCCCAAATTTTTGAAACTTCTCAAATCGACTTTTTATTTGGAATGGAGATAATAAATACAAATTTAAGTTATTATTATCTTATCTATTATTTTCTTACTTATCAATAAATTTTTATATTCACTTGTTGATATTTAAGATTTATTTATTTATCCAAATTATCTTATCTATTATTTTTTAGGATGGAAAAGGAGATTAATAAATAATCTGGGTTGTGGCTATCCAAGAATTTTGATATTTGAATTTTAAAGGTTCATACTGTAATATTTTTGATCTTGGTAAGTATTTAGTATTAGAATCCTCTTTTTCGAAAAAAAGAATTCATTTTTATAGCATAAGATGAAAGATCTTATCGAAAACTTACAGCAGCTTGCCAAACAAAGGCTAAGAGAAAAAAAAAGAGAGGTATGACTGGCATAAAATCAACGATTGGACTCAAAAAAGCATAGGCCTCCGGTAATTTTGCAAAGAAACCACTACTTGAATAAAGAACAGAATTAAGACCGATAAAACTAAAGATATTAAGCATAATAGACATTTTGTTTTTTTTTTTTAATTGCATTTTGATTGAATTATTGACAGAAAGAAAAAATCCTTCGTTTTTTTGAACTTATTCACTCACTCAATCAAAGAACCTTCCATTCTCAATGGAGAATAGAATAAATTCTACTTTCATATAATATCTTAATGGAATTATCGAGAATGATCAATAATTTAATTTTTTCTATGTCTACATCTATTGGATACTAAACAACAGAATCTAATTTATTCTTTAGATAGTTGGGCGAGAATTGACGAATAATCAAGAACAATATTAGTGTAATAGAAATCAACGTGGGGCGTGGCCAAGTGGTAAGGCATCGGGTTTTGGTCCCGCTATTCGGAGGTTCGAATCCTTTCGTCCCAGAGCATATAAAATTATAGTTAATAAACTTACAGGTTGAGCTCGAAAACAAAGATGGATTTCTCTCTCTTAGAGATGTTGTAATTTATTTAATTTATATAAATATATAAAAAACGGTTAATTAAGAATTAGAAAAAAAGATATATTACATATCTTTATCTAATCTATGTAATTTTCTATATTCTAATATTCTATATAACAATAACAACTGTCTTAACCGAACCAATGACTATTCATGATTTGATAATTGAATCAACCGCAGACCGGTTCCAATTTGGAGGAATGTTATGGTAAAACTTCGTTTGAAACGATGTGGTAAAAAGCAACGTGCGACTTGAAGGACATGATCTGTTGTGGATTCTCATATCCATCATTCTAGAATAAGGGGTGCTCTTAACTCGACATCTTTTGCTCTATTCCACTCGTTCTTGGGGTGTGAGGAAATATGATGGAGCTCGAGTAGAAAGTATTGAGCTATTTTTCAAGGGAGAAGAGTCTAGGGTTAGTGTCAATCAAAAGAATAACTTCGTCAGTTATCTTTGACAGAGAAATCAAATTGTAAAACTTTTCAATCAATATAATATATTTAATCGTGCGGAAATCCGGTGTTGGTATGAGTAGATTCTTTGAGAGAAATAACACTAAAAGGTATGTTGCTGCCTGAAAGGATTAAAAATCAACGAAGTAATGTCTAAACCCAATGATTCAAAAATAAGATAAAGGCTTCCGGAACAAGGAAATACCCTTTGACTATTTACTATATTTTAATTGTTGCTAAGACCCAACAAAGGGTATTTGAGACTGCTCAATAATTGATAAATGGTAAGGTAAAAGATTTTTTCTGTTGAATTTTTTTAAAGTTATTCAACTTGAGTTATGAGTATACAAATGAAATGATTTTTTTGAGGAAAGCAAGGGGTTTCATTTTCATTTGAAGATTTTATGGACTTATTTTATATTTGATTCGTCATTACTTTAAAACATTTTTCTCGAGCCGTACGAGGAGAAAACTTCCTATACGTTTCCAAGGGGGGTTAAATCTATCCCAATGAGCCGTCTATCGAATCGTTGCAATTGATGTTCGATCCCGAAGAGAGGGAAGAGATCTGCAGAAAGTGGGTTTTTATGATCCAATAAAAAATCAAATTTATTTAAATGTTCCTGTTATTCTAGATTTTATTCAAAAAGGCGCTCAACCTACAGAAACTGTTTATGATATTTTAAATAGGGCAGAGATTTTTAAAGAATTTCAAATTAAAATTTAATTAAACGAAGTTCAATTAATAAAAAATTTTTTCAATTCAATATAAAAACGAAAGATAATGAAGTTTTAATTTAGTAAAACTTTCGTTTTATGTAGTGCTAATTCAACACAAACTTTATTTTATAATTTTATTTCGGTTTCACAATTTCGATTATATTTATCTTCATATTGACAAGAATGTATTCAACAAATATAATTCAATTATCAATTATTTATGAAATAAAAATTTAAATAGTTTTTCTTGTCTTCGGCTCAATATTTTTAGTCAAGGATTCGTTGGTTGAATTTGTTCCGATATAAAATTTGTTGACCTAGATTATATCTACATAACATAGCTATTACGGGGGTTGCTAACTCAACGGTAGAGTACTCGGCTTTTAAGTGCGGCTCAGATCTTTTACATATTTAGATGAAGCAAGAGATTCGTCTACAACATCGGTAGAGTTTATACGACCACGACTGATCCTGAAAGGAAATGAATGGAAAAAAGAGCATGTCGTATCAATAGAGAATATTGCATTTTTATCAAACCAATACAAAGTTGGGTCGATTGAATAAATGGATCGAACCCTATCCTTCTGGGTTCCAATTTTGTGGAAAAAATTAGCAACGAGCTTATCTTCGTAATTTGAATTATTACTCGATCTAATTAGACGTTAAAAAAACTTAGTGCCTAATGCGGTAAAAGATTCTCCCTTGTGTGGATTATCTTTTTTAGCGAATCCTAACTATTAGACTCTCTATATGGAGATGGAAATTAATGTGTAGAAGAAACAGTATATTGATAAAGATACTTTTTCCAAAATCAAAAGAGCGATCGGATTGCAAAAATAAAGGATTTCGAACCATCGTATTGTTAATAAAAAAAAATGAATTAGATGGAAAAAAAGAAAGAGTCCGCTGATGAATTTAACTATTTCGAGGTAGCTATTAAAAAAACCTTGTTTTGACTGTCTCGCACTATGTATCATTCATTTGATAACTCAAGAAAACTTCTATTTTTTACTTTGAATTTTAGGTCTGATTTTTATTTGAAATGCAAGAATTTCAAGGATATCTAGAACGAGAAAGTTCTTGTCAACACATCTTTTTCTATCCACTTATCTTTCAGGAATATCTTTTTTCGTTTGCATATGGTTTAAATAAATCGATTTTATTGGAAACGTCAGGTGATAGGAAATATAGTTTACTAATTGTGAAACGTTTAATTACTCGAATGTATTATCAACAAAATAATTTGCTTTTCTTGGCTAATGCTTCTAAGCAAAATAACTTTTTGGGTCACAAACACAATGTTTATTCGCAAATGATATCAGAAGGATTTGTAGTCATTGTAGAAATTCCATTTTCTCTACTATTAATCGCTTCGCTACAAAGAAAAAAAAAAATAAAATCTTATAATTTGCGATCAATTCATTCAATATTTCCTTTTTTAGAGGACAAAATTGTACATTTAAGTTATGTGTTAGATATATTAATACCTTACCCCGCCCATCTAGAAATCTTGGTTCATACACTTCGGTATTGGGTAAAAGATGCCTCGTGTTTGCATTTATTACAATTTTTTCTTTATGAGTATTATAATTGGAATAGTTTTTTTATTCCAAAAAAATCTATTTCTATTTTTTTTAAAAGGAATAAAAGATTATTCTTATTTTTATATAATTGCCATGTATGTGAATATGAATCCATTTTCTTTTTTCTTTGCAGCCAATCCTCTCATTTACAATCCACATCGTATAGAGTCCTTCTTGAACGCATTTATTTCTATGGAAAATTCGAATATTTAGTCAAACTTTTTACTAAGGATTTTGACGTTATCTTATGGCTTTTCAAAGAACCTTCCCCGCATTCTGTTAGGTATAAAGGAAAATCTATTCTGTCTTTAAAAGGAACATCTTTTTTAATACATAAATGGAAATTTTACCTTATGCATTTCTGGCAATATCA